GATCTGACACAGAAGATTCTTCTGCGGAGGCTTCGTTGGGATCTCGCTACGAGCCAGGAGTGAGAAATATATAATATATATAGATGAGTAGATGAGATTTTATTTTATTAATTGGATTGTAGAATATTAGGCTTCTTTTTTTTTTTTTTTTAGGGGTACTCAAAACTTGAGTACCCTAAAAAAAAAAAAAAGAAGCCTAAGTAAGTTTTTGAGGGTTGAAAAGTCAAAACTTCTTGATTCTTATGAATCTAATTCATTGAGATTCCGTCCAGTAAAACGGAAGAATTATAAATCTCCAAAAGAATACATAGGAATACTGCAAATAGAGCCATTGCGACACCCATCAAAGGAGTAGTTCCCCATCCAGGAGCCACTTTCCCATATTCCGAATTCAACGGTTTCAATAAAGCCCCTAGAGTTGTTCGTCTTGGACCAGATCTAGAACTACCCTCAACGGTTTGTGTCGCCATAAATAAATACTTTTACTTTTTTGTTGAGATCTGTTGACTTTGTATACCCTTCCGTTGTAACTAAATGATCTTATCATAGATCCATTGTAGTCTTGCATTTATCGAAAAATGGAAACATCAACCCTAGTCACTATCTTTCTTTCTGGTTCACTTGTAAGTTTTACCGGGTACGCCTTATATACCGCCTTTGGGCAACCCTCTCAACAACTAAGAGACCCATTCGAGGAACACGGAGACTAGTTGCAGTAATGAGCCTCCCCAATAGGGGAGGCTCATCATTACTACAATTGAAATAACGAAAAATCATTTCACCTTTTTATTTTGAGTTGGAACCTTGGGTGGTTCTCGAAAAAAGATAGCGAAAAAAATGATCCCTAGAGTAGAGACTAAGAGGAATGTATAAACCAATGCTTCCATAGATTCAATCGTGGTTTACAATTATAGCTTCCACATCTGTTCATTTGGTGGGATCATGTCCCAGATAAAGAAAGGGCAACAGTTAAAACCAAAATTCAAGGTTTCTCTATTACCCTGTGTTAACTCAAAAAAATCAAATACAAATAAAGGAGAAAAAAACCAAAACAATGTTGTATCAAACTACCTGTTTCCTTGTGGTTGGATCTCCAAGTTTTTGGAATGCTCCAAATTCCACTTGAGCATCCAAATCTGGGTCAATGCCGGCAAAAACATCTCTGAACAAAGTTCTCGCACCGTGCCAAATGTGCCCGAAAAAGAAAAGTAAAGCAAATGACGCATGGCCAAAAGTAAACCAACCCCTGGGGCTGCTACGAAAAACACCATCTGATTTCAAAGTAGCACGATCTAATTCAAAAATTTCACCCAATTGAGCGCGTCTAGCGTATTTTTTCACAGTAGAAGGATCACTATAACTGACTCCATTGAGTTCACCACCAAAGAACTCAACAGTTACACCGACTTGTTCGACACTATACTTCGACTCTGCCCTTCGAAAAGGAACGTCGGCTCTCACAATTCCGTCTCCGTCTACCAAAACGACTGGAAATGTTTCAAAAAAAGTAGGCATACGGCGTACAAAAAGCTCGCGGCTGTCTTTCTCTCTAAAGATAGGATGTCCTAACCATCCAACCGCTATTCCATCCCCATTGTCCATTGAACCCGCTCTAAATAATCCCCCTTTAGCTGGATTATTTCCGATGTAATCATAAAAAGCTAATTTTTCTGGAATTTTAGACCAAGCTTCTGAGAAACTCTGATTTTCGGCTAGGCTGGTGCCAACTCTTCGATATATTTCTTGCTGGAAGTATCCTTGATCCCATTGATACCGGGTGGGACCAAATAATTCGATCGGGGTTGTTGCGGAACCATACCACATAGTTCCAGCAACAACAAAAGCTGCAAAAAAGACAGCAGCGATACTACTGGAAAGTACAGTTTCAATATTACCCATACGTAATCCTTTGTATAGACGTTGAGGTGGACGGACACTAAGATGGAATAGGCCCGCCAATATACCCAATGTCCCTGCTGCAATATGATGAGAGGCTATTCCTCCTGGAACAAAAGGATCAAAACCTTCTACACCCCACGCAGGATTTACAGATTGCACTTTTCCCGTGAGTCCATACGGATCGGACACCCATATTCCAGGACCATACAAACCTGTTACATGAAATGCGCCAAACCCAAAGCAAGCTAGCCCTGAGAGAAATAAATGAATTCCAAAGATCTTGGGCAAATCCAAAGAGGGTTTTCCTGTACGCTCATCACAGAATATTTCTAGATCCCAATACACCCAATGCCAGATAGATGCCAAGAAGCACAAGCCAGAAAATACAATATGTGCCCCGGCCACACCTTCGTAACTCCAAATACCCGGATTCGTTATAGTGCCTCCTGCTATACTCCAACCGCCCCACGAATTGGTTATTCCTAAACGAGTCATGAATGGGATAACGAACATACCTTGTCTCCACATCGGATCAAGAACGGGATCAGAGGGATCAAAAACTGCCAATTCATATAAGGCCATCGACCCGGCCCAACCCGAAACTAGAGCAGTATGCATTATATGGACAGAAAGCAACCGACCGGGATCATTCAATACGACAGTATGAACACGATACCAAGGCAAACCCATGGAAAGACCTCTTTCTCAAAAAAAAATAGACACTATGTAACTTTCTCGCATTGGGAGCTACGGACTTACCCCTTTCAATGAATTATCTCAGAGCAGGGGTAAATATTCCATTCCCGTGGAATGGAAATAGCGGACCAATTCTGTTTGTAGGAACAAATAGAAACAGATCTATTCTATACCCGATAAGTCCCAATACGCAATGCGGGATTGGTCTGGTTCTATTTTCTATGGGCCAATGCTAGGTCTTTTTCTATGAATATGAACTTTTCAATCTATAGAAAAAAGAAAATCCGAGGCAATATAATATTATGACAACAAGAAAAAGCATTTTGGCTAGGTTTTTGAATCTTAAGTCAACGGGGGCCTAGAGCCTTCGTCTAATGCCCGTTGGTGTTCCAAAAGTCTCTTATCTGATTCCTATTAAAGCCAAAGCCGAAGACAAAGCTAAAGCCGAAGACAAAGCCGAAGACAAAGCCGAAGACAAAGTAAAAGCCGAAGTCAAAGCCGAAGACAAAGCCGAAGATAAAGACAAAAAGAAAGCCAAAGAGGAAGAAGAGAAAAAGCCAGAGCCAACATGGATGGACTTATAGTGCGACTTGGCACCCATAATGGGTCTTATGGGATTTCCCCATTCTCTTTCCCGATCGAGATATTTTCTCATTCTTCCCAACCACAAACAAACAAAGGGTTTAGTGTAAGAATTGAAAGTGAGAACGAAAAGTCAATTAGCTCAACTAGGAAATGCAAAGTTATATTGTCAATTCGATTTTCAATTAGAATTAGAATGGAATAATTTATGGTTGACTTGGTTAGACCACTAAAATAAAGGATTCAGGCTCCGTTCATAAGATACTCAATTGGTCAACTACAAATATGTAAAATTTCCGTTTATGTTATATATAACATAATATAACATAAACAATTCCTATTTATTAGACCATAGAGGCGGGACAAATATTGGATTTTGTTCTCTATAATGTATCAAGCGTGGTCGGGTCGGTAAATCTTTACCCGGAGTAGAGCCTAAAACCTAAAAGGATAGAAGAAGCCCATTCAGTAACAAGAAAATGACACCATAATTGAAAATCGAATTTCGATTTCGATCAAATAAAACAAAACCGCAATGCAAAGTGAATTCGACAAGTTTCAAGTTTCATGAATTCTTTTTTGGGGGGGAAATTCTCCAAAACTTATCTTTTTTGAAAAATGGAAGAAAAAAAGTACGCTCGTTAGGAGTTAAAAAAATCTGGCTATGAAACAATGAAAAGGGCTGAAATTTACACATTGCAATGTTTTGAATCATCTGCCCAAAAAATGCATGTATGGTTCCTAAGATTCCTAAAAAAGAAAATTTTGTCCTAATCAACCGACTTCATCGAGAAAGATGCCTTTTTTTATGCCACAAGCTTGATTTCGAGACCGCGAATACCATTATGGCTCTACTGGTAATGCTCAGTATAGCTGATAAGACCCGGGATTTTTATATATTTATAAACTGTCCCGGCGGATGGGTACTATGCGGAATCGGTCTCTTTGATTTAATGCGAAGTAGAAAATCCAGCGTCCATACAATAAGCGCCGGGAAGGCCTATTCAATGGGCTCCTTGGTCTTGACCGCAGGAGAAATTAACGAACGTATAGCATTCCCTCACTCTTCGGGTCGTGCCAATGCATTTTGATTTTTTATTTGAGAGAAAAAAGAAGACTATGCCTTCGCTATATGGAATATGAATCAAATAATAAGTAATAATAGCATGGCACTTCGAGTTTGATAGGCGCAATTATTGTTTTTTCATACGATGAGATTCTGTATCGAGAGAGTGGTATGAAACAAAAAGCATTTCAGATTAGATCTTATCTATCGGGGATCCATTTCAGCGTCACAAACTTTTTGGTTTTAGTCCCTTTCCACTATTTAGTGTATGAGAAATTTTTAAAATGAAAAAAAACGATCATTTTTCTTAGTTGATCAAATCAAAAAGGTACTTTGGGATTGCCGAATCGCAGACGATAAAAATAGATAAAGCAACGGAGCCATCATAGTACTATCCTAGTATATTTTGAAATTCTCTCGAAGGGAAGGGTGGTAACTGGATCATTGAAGGACCTGAAGGTCTTCGAGATCCTATTTTTATCTTTCTTTATTCAATATTCAATGGAAGTGAAATGCAAAAAAAAAACGGAATTCCATCATGGAGCCGTATGCAATGCGCAAACAATGCCTGTACGGTTGCTCAACTCTCTCTTTTTGTTTTGTTCTTATATTATAATGCATCCGTTACCCGACCTCTTTCCTTCGCCAAATCGTGCGAAATAGAGGAATCATTCAGGATAGTATATTATATCATTAAGATATTGCTACACCAACCTAGTTGTTCTTATCTTGGGCCCGACCTAGGGGAGTTGTACAGGGATGGGGACGAATTTCAAAATATCCGCGACCGCGTCACATCTCTTTATGCACAAAGAACAGGCCACCCCTGGGAGATGGTATTTCTGGACCTGCAAAGGGATTTTTTAATGAACCCACGCCAAGCTAAAAAATATAAACTTATTGATTGGGTAGGAATTAAAGAATATGAACGCTACGGGCATAGGTTTCCTTGGTAACAAACTTTAAATTAAAAAACAACTAATTTATTGGAGGTCATCATATGGGGAATATAGTTTTAAGNNNATTGGAGGTCATCATATGGGGAATATAGTTTTAAGTCTCAGCCAAAGCGGTTATTGGTAGAGAAGAATCAATATGAATGTCGAATCAGGATCAACTAGGACAGAAATCAAGCATTGGGTCAAACTATGTAATAGCTATGAATACGGCTTCCGGGAAAGGGTCGAAGAATGGGATATGGGACTGCATTACAGACGTATCAGCATTCCGCTTGGGTTATTGTTATTATATTCAGAACACCTTATCTTATTGAGATGCAAAAGATTTTTATTTTACAATCATCTCATCTCGTAAAAGGTCAAAAAAGGACCTTTTGCAATCATCTACTCCGAGAAAAATGATAATTCGCAATCTAATTTTAGTAGTCACAACCGTCTCGGCCAAAGCGGTTAGTGTAGTGAAACTGGTCTTTCAAAAGATAAAGATAGGCAAAATTTTGCCTATCTTTATCTTATTATTCGTAGCATTCTTTGGCCGAGGGCCGAATCCTCCGGCGACTCCGCTTCCACCGGTTATACCGCTTGAGGTGCGAATCCACCGTGTTGATGAAGCTTTAGAATCTACTCGCCTTCGATTGTCCGAAAGAGAATCCGCGTTTTTCACACGGATTAACCGGATCGGCCTTTTGGGAAACTCTATTCCAAAGAACGGACCTTTGAGGAAAGGGCTCATCAAATATATGGATGCCAGCATTGGCGAACATCAAGCTGTGATCGCTTCAAAAACGATTCCTCGCTTGTACCTTAAGATGGCGGTTTTGACCGAAGCTCGGCACAAGCTTGAGGAAGAGCAACAACAACAACAAAACCCCAATGGATGAGAAATCCATGGGAAATTCTTGTTGAGACACTAAAGAACAGGCCAACCCTGGGATATTGTATTTCTGGACCTGAACAGGGATTCTTTCAGGAAAGCAACCCAAAATAAACGTAACGTTATGAACTTGTTGATTGGGTAGGAATTGACGAATATGAACGGGCATATCTTTCCATGGTTTTAGTAACAAGAATGTGCAGACGTCGTTTGTGCATTGCATACAGTTGGTTTTCCAGGTTTGTTCTTATCGGTTACCTGACGTCTTTCCTTCGCCAAATCGTGCGAAATAGAGGAGTCATTCAGGATGGTATATCATTTGAACAGATAGGCTATAATTGTAAACCCCAGCCCAGGAGGATTGGGTCTGGGTCACCTACTAAAGATCACTAGGAAACTAGTGACTAAACTCTCAGTAAATTTCTTTATAGAGTCTTAAAAGCATATAAAAAAAAAAAAAATAACCCTAATATTCAAAGTCTTTCAGGCTGTAACCTGGGTATTAGGGACATTATTCGGCCTGAGAGAGCCGAATCTGAATTCCAGCGCTTCCGTCAGGTTACAACGAGTAGAGCAAGCTTTAGAGTCCACCCAAACTCTCTTGTCCGAAAAGGAATCCGAATTCTTCACAAGAATTAATAACCGGATTGGCCTGTTGGGAAACTCGATCCCCAAGAATGGGCCTTTGAGACAGGGGATGATAGAGCGTATGGATAAAACCATACGCACACATCAAGGTGTCATCGCCTCAAAAAATTCCCCGCTTGTACGTGAAGATGGCCCTTTTGGAAGAAGCCAGGGTCAAGCTCCAGCAGGAACAACAACACCAAGAAAACGAAAATGGATGATAGATCTATAAAAGGAAAGGGTTGTTTATACACAAAGAACAGGACAACCTTGGTCGGTTATAGTTCGGGACCTGCACAGGGATTCTTTGATGACACCACCCGAAGCCCAAATTTATCGAATTGTAGATCTTGCATGGGTTGATCTTGGAAGGGAGTCTCCTTAGGCGAAGGGTCAAAAGAACCGTAAAACGGAAAAAGATAAAAGAAAAAATCCGTGATGTCATTTCGAACTATAAGTCGAATGAACTATAATATAATTTGTTAGTAATATAATTTGTTAGTTTCTCTCTTTTTACCGGGGTAAAATGGGTCAAGTCTCCAATTAGAATCATCCGGTTAGGATCGATCTAAACCAGCCCATTCTGTATATGATTCAGCATGCCAACTATTAAACAACTTATTAGAAACACAAGACAGCCAATCAGAAATGTCAAAAAAGCTCGCGCTCTTCGGGGATGCCCTCAGCGTCGAGGAACATGTACTAGGGTGTATGTGCGACTCGTTCAGATCATGAACTAAAAGAAAGGAGACAATTTTTACAGTATCAAAGATCAGTACCAATGAATAGGATAAAACCAATGAATAGCATAGAGTGGAAGAACTCCATTCACTGTCTAAAAAAAAACCTTTATTGTGTATGAAATTTATGGTTTACATTGGTACAAATCCGATCACCTCAATTGGAGATGAGAAGCAATTCCCCATTGGTAGCAAATGGTTATCCATTAAGCGGGGGAAATCTTATTTAAGAAGCATAAAAATGATGCTCCTACTCTTGCAAGAACGGACTCACAGGGTCAGCTACCTAACCAACCTTCATAATTAAATGCCGTTACTGTATAGGTAGATCTTATTGTGAAAAGACCTATTACTGGATAATTCATGGGTAGAGCCAAAGAGTGTGAACTATACAAGTTACTAAATAAGGAAGGGGCTCCGGTGTATAGAAAGGACCTCACCGTTTAAAAAGTAACCATAGAAACGATGGAACCCACTATTTTTTATTCATTTATATTTATTACTTAAATTGACTTTGACTAGTTTTTTGATCAATCTAATTTTATATTTCGAGGTGAAATGCCTAGAAAAAATCGTGGTTGGGAAGGTCATCGTAGCAAAAGCCATTGGAATTTTTTTTTATACATCGGAAGAATCCGTTTTGTTATTAATAGACCGGGAAGGGGGACAAGAATGACTGAAAGAAAAGAAAGCAATTAGTTATTCATCAAAGTTTCAGTGGATTCAATGACCAGAATTAGACGAGGATATATCGCTCGGCGACGTAGAACAAAAATGCGTCTATTTTCATCAACTTTTCGAGGGGCCCATTCAAGACTTACTCGAACTATGACTCAACAGAAAACGAGAGCTTTGGATTCCGCTCATCGGGATAGAAGTAAGAAAAAGAGAGATTTTCGCCGTTTGTGGATCATTCGTATAAATGCAGTAATTCGTGAGATTAAGGTATTCTATAGTTATAGTAGATTTATACACAATCTGCACAAGAACCACTTGCTTCTTAATCGAAAAATACTAGCGCAAATCGCTATATCAAATCGAAATTGTCTTTCCATGATTTCCAATGAGATCATTCATTTTGCAGGGTTAATTTTGCAGGGTTAATTTTGCAGGGAAGGGTTTAGACAAAGTTCCCCGGAGAATGAACTCCGGGAAGGTGGAGTATAAATTAATAGGATAAGGTAGTCAAAATGAACGAGCACGATTCACTAAAAAAAAAAAATGAACTATTTCTTCCCTGATTCGGATTCTTTTTGGTTTCTTCCGACGTGACAATTCTGGGGTTCTCTCATTTTTCGAACAAAACAGCTACCTTACCCGGGTTGGGTTAAAGACTGGACTTTTGATTCCTTTTATTCCATTGTGATTTTGATTCCTTTTATTCCATTGTGGCCGTAGGCCTGTTTTTTTTCTGGTTCTAGGACCTTTTTTCGGGCTAGGAGTTGACTTGAGTCTTGTTCTTTCAAATGGTTTCTCTTTATTAATAGGAATAAAAGGTAACAAAGCTAAAATACGAGCTTGTTTTATAGCAAGCGTAATTAATCGTTGTTGTTTCAAGGTCAATCGATTCACTCGTCTAGATAATATTTTTCCGTCGTCACTAATAAATCGACTAATTAAAGTCATGTTTCTATAATCAATTCGATCCCCCGATCCAATTGGGGGCAAACGCTTACGAACAGATTGCTTGGATTTCGATTTCAGAAAGGGTTTCTTGGATTTCAGAAAGGGTTTCTTGGATTTCAGAAAGGGTTTCTTGGATTTCAGAAAGGGTCGCTTGGATTTCAGAAAGGGTCGCTTGGATTTATCCATGGTTTATTTAGTCCTTATTTGTAAAATCCTATTTCTGAATTCGAATTTGGGATACGACCTAAATAGGATTTGATTAGTTTATATCTCTTATATGTAATTATGTAATTTGTTCTTGGTACTGGGAAGGGTGGCAGTTCTGTTCGATCTATTTCTTTATTTCCCCATGAATTGTATGCTTGTAACAATAGGGGCAGAATTTTCTCAACTCCAATCGACTAGGTGTCTTGTGTCGATTCTTTTGAGTAATATATCTGGAAATGCCCGGAGATTTCTTAGTAACACTGTTTCGGACACAACTGGTACATTCCAAAATAACTCTGACTCTGATATCTTTACCCTTGGCCATGAACCTCCTTTGCATTTTGGATTCACTCAACTCTTCCATTTTCAATCTGAAACGAAGAAAAAAAAAAAAAGGAAAAAAATAGAAATGGCTAACCTGAAACCCGATTAGGAATGACTTCGTTGCAATCAATAGAGTAATATTAAGAAGTAATACAATGATTTTTAACTCTCAATTATTTCGAATCCCAATAGAGTATTTCATTTAAGTATCTTGTATGATTTTGTTCCCCTAACCCCATTATTTCTATTTTCGTACTCCCTCTAGGAATTCGAGCCTAATTTGGATTCGTTTTCTGTCCTCCTTTCTTTATCCTCAAAAAAAGAAAACAAAGAAAGAGAGGAAGAGGTATTAGTCACATATAATTTCTTGTATGGCTAATCTTCTTCATCCCTTCCCATGTCAATAACTAGAATGAAAAAAGGGGAATGTCAACGCATCCGGGAAGAAACGATTGATCTCTATCAATAGACCTGCTAAAGACCCGAACCATAGAGTACTTAGCACAGGAGCGGCGGAGAGATATGTTTTTAGATCGCGCATTGAAAATACTCCTTCTTTATTGGAATACATATATGATCAGATGCATAGGTCGTTAAGGATCGCTTGTATTTTAGTTGTACGCGGACTCCCTAACAAAAACGGAAATATATCACGACCTGAAAATTTAAGTGATACTTGCTTTCTACTTCATATAAATCCCTTGTGTTTTTCTCTTGTTCAAATCTGAAAATTTCTAATTTTTGGGTTAGGGATCGTATCTCAAAATCTTTCGTATCTCGGCTGCTAGTTAGCTTTCTTGTCGTTGCTTCTGCACTCTCGGCAGCTCCCCTTCCGATTTCAAAGAAATACTTTTACAGTTCTGTGAGTTGAATTTTGCCATCCAACTCCGCCCTCTCTTTTTCCAGTCTTAACTGTTCATTGTCACGTCTCAACCTCAACATAGAATTATTGAGATCTCGTATAGTTTCATCTTTCAGCGCTAGGGCGCGACGATTCTGTTCAGATTGTTCAATCAAAAGGTCCCGTTGGAGTTTCTCCCGTCTGTTGTATTCGAAGTTGAGCTCTCTGAGAAGAGTGCCCTTAGTCGACAGGGCAACCGCGAGGCGACGATTCTGTTCAGATTGCTCAATTATACGTTTTCTTTGAGTTTTGTCTTTTTCTTGGAAGGTGTGGTTGAGTTCGGTGATCAGTTGTTTCGAACGGCGCGAAAGTTTTCGGTAAGCATCCGAATAGATGCGTCGATCCCGCCGCAACCTTGCATGTGTTGCCTCTAAGCACCTCACCCTACGGCGGGCTTGTCGAAGTGGGTAGCCTAGGGTTCGCGCGATCTCCCGCTTGGCCAAATCTCGCAGCTCCTCATCGCTAAAGTGACGGTTGTGTGGGTCCAACCGAAGATCTTGGTCCCGGCTGATTCTCCCCCAGTTAGATTCCGGCATGCTAGACTCTTTCGGAGACATGAAAGACCTCTCAGAGATCCTTTTCTTTTTTGGAAGATACTGGACACTCTGGGAGGACGTAAATACAGGACGCGGTCCATCAATGGAACCAAGAATTTGGATAGTCTGAAACCTCCTCGAATCGAGAGTTTTGCTTTCGACCAGAGGCCGAGAGATAAAGACTAGAACCGTGAAAAATACCACTAAATAGAATGTGGTACATAAGTGAGAATTCCATGGTTGGATTTTGATTTGGATCACTCTTCGCAATCGGAATCTCAAAATCCTTCCATATCTGCCTGCTTTTTTAACGCAGTCGCCTATCCATACGTATCCGCTCATTTGGCACCTCTCTTTTTTGTTAACATTTTTCCTTCGTCACTAAAAAATCGACTAATTAAAGTCATGTTTCTATAATCAATTCGATCCCCCGATCCAATTGGGGGCAAACGCCTACGAACAGATTGCTTGGATTTCGATTTCAGAAAGGGTCGCTTGGATTTCAGAAAGGGTCGCTTAGATTTATCCATGGTTTATTTAGTCCTTATTTGTAAAATCCTATTTCTGAATTCGAATTTGGTATACGACCGAAATAGGATTTGATTAGTTTATATCTCTTATATGTAATTATGTAATTTGTTCTTGGTACTGGGAAGGGTGGCAGTTCTGTTCGATCTATTTCTTTATTTCCTTATGATATTTCTTTATTTCCTTATGAATTGTCTGCTTGTAGAATTTTCTCAATTCCAATCGACTAGGTGTCTTGTGTCGATTCTTTTGAGTGATATATCTGGAAATGCCCGGAGATTCCTATTTCTAAAATTTTATAGGTTTTAGGTGTTCTATGAGACCAAAAAGGAGAAATGGCAAGATAGATTGTATCTCAATGGGGAAATAATGATGTGGAAAACAAGACAGGGATTCTATATAATGACACTGTATACCAATTGAAAGGGATGTAGCGCAGCTTGGTAGCGCGTTTGTTTTGGGTACAAAATGTCACGGGTTCAAATCCTGTCATCCCTACCTATTCTTTCTCCTATGGGCAGTAACGAGAGGTCCGTTGAGATCGATTGAATTTGGACATACGGAATCTTTCTGTTTATGATACTGTATATATAGACACGGTCTGGGGGGTACAAAAAAATACTTTTCTTTGTGGTTTTATCTTATCGATGGTGATAAGAAAGCGCTCTTAGTTCAGTTTGGTAGAACGTGGGTCTCCAAAACCCGATGTCGTGGGTTCAAATCCTGCAGAGCGCGGGTCGAATTCGAGTGAAATAACTTCACTAACTTGAACAGCAACCTGAATTCGACCTCCTCCTTTTTTGAGTCCGCAGGAAGTCAATCAAAAACCGAGATGTTAATCTTACTTAATCAAAGGTCCAACTGATCGCTGCGTCTGTATTGTAAATATGCAGTTACGAATAATCCAGCCAAAGTAATCGGAATTAGACCTAACA